ACTTCATTTATTTATTCACTTAATATTTTTCTATCTATTTTATATATATCAATATCTATTTTATATATATCAATAAAATTTATATCAATAAAATATAAATAGATTTTTGTCGTTATAAAAGACACTCTTTTATATTTTATAGTAACAATAATAAATTTAGTATGATATAAATAGAACAAAAGAGGAAATAGCAAAGAAACAAAAAGGTTATACAAGGCTATATACAAATCATCCACATTTTTTTTATTTCATTAATTGAATTTTATTTGTTGATTAGGGCGAAGTTCCGTAAAAACCCCCGCCCTTTTTGAAATATCATGAACAGTTCCTGTAGGTTGAGCACCTTTTTCAAGGAAATATAGAATAGCAGGAACATTTAAATAGATTTGATTCTTTATCGGGTCATAAAAACCCACTTTACGAAGATCTCTTCCCTCTCGTCGGGATCGAACATCAATTGCAACGATTCGATAAATGGCTCATTGGGATAGATGAACAATACTCCCCCCCCCCTAGAAACGTATAAGAAGTTTTCTCCTCGTACGGCTCGAGAAAATTCTAAATTATGTCTATGTATAGAATCATAATAACAAATAGATCCATAAAATCATCAAATTCATTATATTATTGATTTTAGTTTAAATAATTTTTCTTAGTCTTCCCCCCCCCCCAAAAAAAAAAATTATTTGTATCCTCATAACTCAAGTTGAATAACTCTCAAATAACTCAAAAGAAACCTTTTAGGTATTAAATTTATTGAGTGGTCTCTAACCCTTTTTGTCTGTCTCCTTTAGAATCTATTTTGATTCTTAAATATGATCTGGTTGTTGAGACAATTGAAAACGGTATTTCCTTGTTCCAGGATCTTTATCTTTGCCTTGAATCATTGGGTTTAGACATTACTTCGGTGATCTTTAAATCGTTTCAAAACGGCAGCAACATACCATTTTTTGTGATTTCTTTCTATCAAAGAATCGTATGAATGGTTGATTCCTACGTAATACACTTTACTTTTGATTTGATCAAAAGAGTTTTACCAATTCCAACAAAATTAACTTTTAAATTTTATCGAATTGGATCCTTTAGATTTATATATCTAAAATATACTTACGAAGTTGTTCCAATTTATTGATCGATACTAACCTTAGATTCTTGCCCTTGAGAAATTAATCAATACGTTCTACTCGAGCTCCATCGTGTACTATTTACATGGCAACACTCTCAAAAATGAGGGTTCCAGTGGAACAGAACAAATGATGTCGAGCCAAGAGCACTTTCGTTCCTATATAATATAAAAAAGTGGTGGATGTAAGAATCCACAGCTGATCATGTCCTTCAAGTCGCACGTTGCTTTCTGCCACATCGTTTTAAACGAAGTTTTACCATAACATTCCTTCAGTTTGGAACCAGTATGTAATTGATTCAATTATGGAATCGTGAATAATCATCGGTTCGGTCGGTACATAATAATCTATACTTTTTTCTTCTATATGAAGAATGGATAATGTATGACGAAGTCTCAACAAGAATTCAATTAATTTAACCCCATTGTTTATAATTTTTTTTTTAATTATAACTAACATAACATGAATAAATAAACACGAATAAACAAGTTATTTTGAATCTCTATCTTCAAGTAACGTGATAGGATAAATTCAACAATTTCACACTTCTTAGAGTACCAAGAACTCATAAGAAATCATTAAAAAGATTTAATTGATTGAATAGTTTCCTACCCTATATCATTATTTGCATAAGGTTTTACAGTAAGTACCATTCGCTTTTTATCATCATTAAGAGAAAGATAAATCCATATTGGATTAAACCATCAATGATTAATAAAAAAAAAAAGACTGATGTAAGGAAAGATTGAAGATTTAGGTTGTTATTTTTTCGTATTTCATATTGTAAAATCAGTAATATTTAACAAATCAAAATTTCGTTTCATATGCGTGTTATTTGAACTCGATTAAATTTGTGAAAAAGATATGATTAATAATAAAAAAAAAAAAAAAAAGAAATAAGAATCACATTCTATAACAATATTATACTCTTAAACGGAAGACTGGTCGAAAAGATAATCTTTATTTTGATATATTTTATTATGATATAGATTATGATATAGATATATATTTTAATAGATATATATTTTATTTTTTATTATAGATTAATAAAATGATCGTGGGTCAGGTATGTTCTGGGACGGAAGGATTCGAACCTCCGAATAGCGGGACCAAAACCCGTTGCCTTACCACTTGGCCACGCCCCATTTCTAGTCGACACTAATAAACACTAATATTGGTACTGGTTGTTCGTCAACTCAAGTCTAAATATCTATTATCTATAAAATAGATTACTAGAATTTTTATACATGTAGACGTAGAATTAAACAGAATTTATTGATCATTACATATAATTCAATTAAGATATTGTATGAAAGTATGGTTTATTCTATTCTCTTTTGATTTGAGAATTGAAGGATTTTTGATTGGGTGAGTTCAAATCAAAGAAAGTTTTTTGGTCTATCTTATTTTCTTTTTATTCATTTTTCTTTTCTATGAATAATAACATATTTATAATAATAAAATAATAAAAAACTCAATTTATTAATAACTCAATCAAAATAAATAAAATACAATTATCCTCAAGAACAAAATGTTTGTTATGCTTAATATATTTAGTTTGATCTGTATCTGTCTTAATTCTGCTCTTTATTCAAGTAGTTTTTTCGTCGCCAAATTGCCCGAGGCCTACGCTTTTTTAAATCCAATCGTAGATTTTATGCCAGTAATACCCCTGTTTTTTTTTCTCTTAGCCTTTGTTTGGCAAGCTGCTGTAAGTTTTCGATGATATCTTTAATTTAATAATGTCTAGACAAATTCATGATTTATTGAAAAAAAAAAAATTCAAAGAAAAGAATTGATAAGATCAGATAAGTCTTACACCCTCAATTCAAATATTGAAATTCTTGTACAACCGCGAAAAATCTGGATCACCCCACTTTATTTCTTGGTGTCAAAATAAAAATAGTAGGGTATGCGGTATAAAAACGGAGAATCTATTCTCTTTTTTACTAAAAAAAATCTTGGAGATTATGTAATGCTTACTCTCAAACTATTTGTTTACACGGTAGTGATATTCTTTGTTTCTCTCTTTATTTTCGGATTCCTGTCTAATGATCCAGGACGTAATCCTGGACGTGAAGAATAAAAGATAAGGTTTTTGTTTTCCTTGATTGATTTTAAAATGTTCTTAGTAGGATTTTATCTATTACACATTTTTAACTATTAAAAATAAAAAGAGCTCGCGAAAAATTCGAAAGAAAATACCAAGTCATCAACAAAAACGGAAAGAGAGGGATTCGAACCCTCGGTACGAAAAACTCGTACAACGGATTAGCAATCCGACGCTTTAGTCCACTCAGCCATCTCTCCTCCCAATTGAAAAAGGATAATACTATGTTACATTATAAAAAATAAGGATTGAAAGAGCCCTTCATAATATTTTTTTTCATCCGAGAGTGCTTTTTAGTTCCACGGCCCGGCTAAGTACTGACCAGGCCGGGCCCGCCATTTATTGTTCCAACGAATCATAAATAATTTTTTTTTATTTGAAAACTAAAATACTTGCTTGTTATTACGATTGGAAACATAAAAACTCTTTTGATTTCTATGATATAGAATCAAATGATATCGAATCAAAGTGTCGTTTCTTATCTTAATTCTTAATTTTTTATATTTATTCTTTATTTTCTTTATTCCTTTTATTTTAGTAAAGTAAATAAATAACAAAAAGGGAGCTGTGGATTCTTGCACAATACATTTTCATGTATGTTATGGCTTAAGTAGTTTTGTCGAGACGTCTAGGTCAAAAACCTCCGGCAAAAAAACACTTGTTATTTAGTTTTAGTTATTGAAATTTAATGAATTCTCTTTTCCGAATCTCATTGGGTTCTCTGATACAACACGTAAACGCTCTAATTTTCATGATTATTTTATGATCCTATCCTTTCTTTTTACTCTTTTAACTTTTTATTACGACCCATTTTCTTGTTCGACAAAAGGTTCATTTATATACAATAATCGGATTGTAGCGGGTATAGTTTAGTGGTAAAAGTGTGATTCGTTCTATAATCCTTTATATAGTTAAGGGGTCTTTCGGTTTGATTAATATTTCATTCCGACCAAAAACTTTATTTCTTAAAAGGATTTAATCCTTTACCTCTCAATGAAAAATTCGAGGAAGAATATACATTCTCGTGATTTGTATCCAAGAATCAATTAAAAATTGAAAAATTGGATTATGAGATTACGAAACATAATTTTTTTTTTTATTAGATCAATACTTCTAATTGAATAAGTATGAGTAAAGGATCCATGGATAAAGATAGAAAGTGGCTTTCTAATCGTAACTAAATCTTTAATTTGGAATTTGTATTACGGAAATTGAAGCAAAATGGCTATTAAACAATGACTTTGGTTTACTAGAGACATCGACAAATTTTTTTAGCTCGGTAGAAACAAAATGCTTTTCCTAAGGATTCTCTCACATAGAAATAGAGAACGAAGTAACTAGAAAGGTTGTTATAATATAATCCCCCTCTTTTCTATAGGGATCGTCTAGAAAGCGGGTTGTTCTGAATACATTCAGACAGAAAAGCTGACATAGATGTTATGGGTGGAATTTTTTTTTTCGTTCATGTCTTAATATAGGAATTTATACATCTTCCATAAAGGAGCCGAATGAAACCAAAGTTTCACGTTCAGTTTTGAATTAGAGACGTTAAAAATGATGAATCAACGTCGACTATAACCCCTAGCCTTCCAAGCTAACGATGCGGGTTCGATTCCCGCTACCCGCTTTTACTTTATTTTTTTATTAAATTAATAAGAAATAAGAAAAAAATAATAAGAAATAAGAAAAAAATAGAATTAAATATTTTGAGATTTTTATTATTTTATAAAAAATTTTATGAATATAATTAATGTAATGCATCATTG